CATCAAATAGGGGGCAGGAAAACTCTATGGAAAAATGGTGGTTCAATTCGATGTTGTCTAACGAGAAGTTAGAACATAGGTGTGGGCTAAGTAAATCAATGGATAGTCTTGATGCTATTGGACATACCAGTGGAAGTGAAGAACCCATTCTAAATGATACGGAGAAAAACATTCCTAGTTGGAGTGATAGCGGCAATTCTAGTTTCAGTAATGTTGATTATTTATTTGATATCAGGGATATTTGGAATTTGATCTCTGATAACACTTTTTTAGTTAGGGATAGTAATGGTGACAATTATTCTGTATATTTTGATATTGAAAATCAGATTTTTGAGATTGACAATGATAGTTTTTTTCTGAGTGAACTAGAAAGTTTTTTTTCTAATTATTTGAATAGTGGGTCTAAGAGTAACAATCACTACTATTATCATTACCTGTATGATACTCAATCTAGTTGGAATAATCACATTAATAGTTGCATTGATAGTTATCTTCGTTTTGAAGTCAATATTAATAGTTACATTTTCGGTGGTACCGACAATTACAGTGACAGTTACATTTATGGTTTCATTTGTACTGAAAGCTTAAGTGGTAGTGAAAGTGGGAATTCTAGTACTAGTATAAGAACTAGTAGTAACGGCCGTGATTTCAATATAAGAGGAAGATCGAATGATTTCGATATAAATAAAAAATACAGACATTTATGGGTTCAATGCGAAAATTGTTATGGATTAAATTATAAAAAATTTTTTAGGTCAAAAATGAATATTTGTGAACAGTGTGGATATCATTTGAAAATGAGTAGTTCAGATAGAATCGAACTTTTGATTGATCCGGGCACTTGGGATCCTATGGATGAAGATATGGTCTCTATGGACCCCATTGAATTTCATTCAGAGGAGGAACCTTATAGAAATCGTATCGATTCTTATCAAAGAAGGACAGGTTTAACTGAAGCTGTTCAAACAGGCATAGGTCAACTAAATGGTATTCCCATAGCAATTGGGGTTATGGATTTTCAGTTCATGGGAGGTAGTATGGGATCTGTAGTAGGCGAGAAAATAACCCGTTTGATCGAGTATGCTACTAATCGATCTCTACCTGTCATTATTGTGTGTGCTTCTGGAGGAGCACGCATGCAAGAAGGAAGTTTGAGCTTGATGCAAATGGCTAAAATATCTTCTGCTTCATATAATTATCAATCAAATAAAAAGTTATTCTATGTATCAATCCTTACATCTCCTACAACCGGCGGAGTAACAGCTAGTTTTGGTATGTTGGGAGATGTCATTATTGCTGAACCCAATGCCTACATTGCATTTGCGGGTAAAAGAGTAATTGAACAAACATTGAATAAAACAGTACCCGATGGTTCACAAGTGGCTGAGTATTCATTCCATAAGGGCTTATTCGACCCAATCGTACCACGTAATCCTTTAAAAGGTGTTCTGAGTGAGTTATTTCAGCTCCATGGTTTCTTTCCCTTGAATCAAAATTCAAAAAAAAAAAATATCGAAATAAAATAGAGAAGAAATATAAAATATAGAATAGAAGTGATTTATATATCTACCAAGAACTCCCATTTTTTACTATGAAGCCCTGTTTGTTGGATTGAATTAGTTTAGTTAGAGTCGCGAACTTCTAATAAACTCTTTAATTTTAATAATAAACTTTTTATTAGAAAGATAGAAAGAATATAAGGATGGGAGAATAATAATAACATTTTTTAAAGCGGATTATCATACATATTTGTGTAGAAAGATGAATAGGTACACTTAATTTAGTTCCCCATTCCTTGCACTTATTAACTACTTAATATTACTTATAATAGATATACTTATCATAAGATATCTTTATAATAGGTACAAATATTCAATCGAGGTACCCATTCTATGACAGATCTTAACTTACCCTCTATTTTTGTTCCTTTCGTGGGCCTAGTATTTCCGGCAATTGCAATGGCTTCTTTATTTCTTCATGTCCAAAAAAATAAGATTGTCTAGATCCGGTGGGACAAAATTTCATCAATTTATTTCAACACTGGATCATAATAGAGATATTTATTTAGTGTAATATAGTACGATATGTGGCTCTTTCCGAACACAAATGAAAGAACTGTTATGCATGCGGATACATGATATCTGCATAAATGCATGTATATGCGGGTATAGCTGGTTAAAAATGATTAGCGAATATTTTTAATAGAATAGAAAGTAAATGTATCTAACCAATTACTCCTAATGATTCATATCAGAATAGTGCTAGTTGATGAAAGTTACTTCGGTATCAAGAAAAGTAAAGTCAAATTCATTTGGGTTATTCTCTCAATTCTAATCGAATGTAACTGGATCTAGTATAGTATGAACTGGCGATCAGAACATATATGGATAGAACTTATAACGGGGTCTCGAAAAACAAGTAATTTTTGCTGGGCCTGTATCCTTTTTTTAGGTTCACTAGGATTCTTAGTGGTTGGAACTTCCAGTTATCTTGGTAGGAATCTGATACCCAGATTTCCATCTCAGCAAATCCTTTTTTTTCCACAAGGGATCGTGATGTCTTTCTATGGGATCGCAGGTCTATTCATTAGTTCCTATTTGTGGTGCACAATTTCATGGAATGTAGGTAGTGGTTATGACCGATTCGATAGAAAAGAAGGAATAATGTGTATTTTTCGTTGGGGATTTCCTGGAATAAATCGTCGCATCTTCCTTCGCTTCTTTATGAAAGATATCCAATCAATCAGAATGGAGGTTAAAGAGGGTCTTTTTCCTCGTCGTGTTCTTTATATGGAAATCAGAGGCCAAGGAACCATTCCCTTGACTCGTACTGATGAGAATTTTACTCCACGAGAAATTGAACAAAAAGCTTCCGAATTGGCCTATTTCTTGCGCGTACCGATTGAAATATTTTGAAATGAACTGAAGAATAAATGTTTTCTCAGCATGAGGGAAGGAACTTGTTAATTTCCTTTTTAATACAACTGAGGTTTCTTCAGAATGTTCATTCGAGCAAAACATGTTCGATTCCATTTCCTCGTTCCGTTGGCGCAGCGACCCACATAGAATAAAACAAAAGTAGGAGAACATATATGAAACAACTATAATAAACTATAATAAGAAGAAATTTTTTTCTATATAAAAACCATTTTGTATGCGTATGGGGCCCAACTCAATTCTTTTATATTATACTAGTAAAAAGTCTAATAAGTATGGATTCATCAAATATCCGAACATGTATTTCGTAATACAGAATTCATCTTTTTAGGCCCCAGATTTAAAATTGATACCTTATTCCTGCGCTGTGATTAGACGGTGAAACATTTCGAAATAATTAATTGATCCAGGGGAGTTTTTTCGTCTTGAAATCCGAATAATATTCGTTACTTCAAGTGGGTTTTTCGAGTATTCATCGAAAGGAACAAATGAAGATGAAATTAGTTCGAATTTGCCCAATTGAGATATATGGAAATCATTTTTACTTCTTTTTTTTTTTCATCCGAAAAGGACCCTTATTCTATTTCTATATTCCTTCTAGATCCAAGGACTAAATTATTACACAAAAATGGGAATAGATCCATAGGTTCGATACCTTGTTAGAGAACTCGTGCTTTAGAGAAATAGCAGATCAGATAGAGTTGACGAATGAAGCAGTTCATTAACAATTCACAGATCAAAAATGAAAAAAAAAAAGAAAGCATTGACTTCCCTCCCATATCTTGTATCTATAGTATTTTTGCCCTGGTGGGTCTCTATTTCATTTAATAAAAGTCTGGAACCTTGGGTTACTAATTGGTGGAATACTAGGCAATCCGAAACTTTTTTGAATGATATTCAAGAGAAAAATGTTCTAGAAAAATTCTTAGAATTAGAAGAACTATTCTTGTTGGACGAAATGATAAAGGAATACCCGGAGACACATATACAAAAGCTTCGTATAGGAATACACAAGGAAACGATACAATTGGTTAAAACACACAATGAATATCATCTCCATATCATTTTTGATTTCTCGACAAATATAATCTGTTTCGCTATTCTAAGTGGTTATTTTATTCTGGGTAATGAAGAACTTGTCATTCTTAATTCTTGGGTTCAGGAATTCCTCTATAACTTAAGTGACACAATAAAAGCTTTTTCGATTCTTTTAGTTACTGATTTATGGATCGGATTTCACTCAACCCATGGTTGGGAACTAATGATTGGTTCGATCTACAACGATTTTGGATTGGCTCATAACGATCAAATTATATCTGGTCTTGTTTCCACTTTTCCAGTTATTCTAGATACAATTGTGAAATATGGGATCTTCCATTTTTTAAATCGTGTATCTCCTTCGCTTGTAGTCATTTATCATTCAATGAATGAATGAAGAACTTATTTGATCTCCTGATATCAATCAAATCAGAATTTTTCTTCGTGTATAAAGAAAGCATTTTCCATTTTACTTATTCTTTATACTTCTACCTCTTCAAGGTATTCGTCCTATATTCCAGTACAATTATTTCAGTACAATGGCAGACTCGTGGATAGGGAACTATACTAGCTACCTATCTAATTTATTGTAGAAATTCCGGGATCAATGATTGGACCATGCAAAATAGAAATACTTTTTCTTGGGTAAAGGAACAGATGACTCGATCTATTTCTGTATCGATCATGATATATGTAATAACTCGAGCATCTATTTCAAATGCATATCCCATTTTTGCGCAGCAGGGTTATGAAAATCCACGAGAAGCAACTGGGCGAATTGTATGTGCCAATTGCCATTTAGCTAATAAGCCCGTGGATATTGAAGTTCCGCAAGCTGTACTTCCTGATACTGTATTTGAAGCAGTTGTTCGAATTCCTTATGATATGCAACTGAAACAAGTTCTTGCTAATGGTAAAAAAGGGGCTTTGAATGTGGGGGCTGTTCTTATTTTACCCGAGGGATTCGAATTAGCCCCCCCCGATCGTATTTCTCCTGAGGTGAAAGAAAAGATGGGAAATCTGTCT